TCCAACGTAAGTCTCAGGAAGAACTCCTTGAGAAGTCTCAACAAGACCTCCTTGAGAAGTATCACCTCCTTGTTGAGAAGTCTCAGCAAGACCTAGACCTCCTTCAGAAGTCTCAGCAAGACCTCCTTGAGAAGTATCAGCAAGACCTGTACCTCCTTGAGAAGTCTCGGGAAGAAGTCCTTGAGAAGTTGGAGAAGTATCGGAAAGTTCTCTCTGAGTTGTCCACGGACGAAATTTTGGAACTTAGTATAAAAAGTATTGAGCGAGTTGCTTTGGAGGGCGACTATCGCCAATGGGTTAGACAGAAAACGGAAAAAGGCCCTGAAAGCCAATTTCTTGAGGATGAGGAAAAAAATTTACAATTCGAGCGTGAGCAAGCAGAATTAGAAATCGAATTATCGGGATTAGGAATAGGATTCGAATTCTCGGGATTAGGAATAGGATTCGAATTATCGGAATTCGAATTCCAATTCTCCGATGAATGGGGAGCGGAGGATTCCCCTGAGAAAGAAAAATTCCAGCAGTCTATGCAAAAGTATATAGAAGAAAAACTCTGCAAGCTGTCTAAGGAAAACCTTATTACACTTTTCAGAATTTTGAAAAAATTCCCATTCGCATGCGCATTCGATGGTGGGGAAGAAGAATTCAAAATCGAAATGACACTTTTCACAATTTTGATCAAATTCCCATTCGATGGTGGGGAAGAAGAATTCGAAATCGAAGTCTTCGTTGAATTGGGAACGGAGGACTCCGACTCCCCTGAGAAAGAAAAATTCCAACAGTCTATAGAAGAAAAAAAGTATATAGAAGAAAAACTCCGCAAGATGTCTAAGGAAGATCTTGTTACAGTTTTAAGAATTTTGAAAAAATTCTTTGAGAGGTCTCCGAAATTCGATAGATATAAATCTAAAAACAACTGGCAAGATTTCGATTTAGAGGAACGCCTTCTTGAATCGTGGGAAGTTGTACTTGTAAAAGAACACCTTATAAAAAGAGAATGGGGAGAATGGGAAGTTCGAAAAAAAGGAGTTTTTGAATTGGAAATTCAAAATTGGGAATGGGAAGTTCTAAAAGAACAAGAGCTTGCGGAGGTGAAGAAGGTCCCAGAAGAGAAGGATGGAGAAGAAGAAAAACAAGAGGATAAAACTTCGAAAGATCCGGAAGGGGATTCATGCGAAGAGCAGAAGGTTACAAAGAAAAACAAAAAAGGAGAGAGAGGGTTTTCTAAAAAACAGAAGGTTATAGATAAGATATTTTCTATTATAGATAAGACACTTTCGAAGGTATGGAAGTTTGTAGACGAAATGGTGCAAGAAAGGGTTCGAGTGAAAAACGAGAAACGCTTGTTTGACGGAATAGTAGAACCGGAAGAGGAAGAAGATATAGAGGATGAGCCTTATCACGACCGTCTTGCTCGTTATAAAAAAGAGACAGGATTACTTGAAGCTATTCAAACAGGCAAGGGTGAAATCTATGGTCTTCCCGTACTATTTGGGTCTATGGAGTTTGGGTTTATGGGTGGTAGCATGGGATCCGTAGTGGGTGAGAAAGTTGCCCGCTTGGTCGAACGTGCTACCAGTGCATTTATGCCTCTTATTCTAGTGTGTGCTTCCGGGGGGGCGCGTATGCAAGAAGGGAGTTTTAGCTTGATGCAAATGGCTAAAATATCTGGTACTTTATATTATTTTCGACAAAAATCAAATGAAAATAAAAAGCTATTCTATGCATCAATCCTTGCATCTCCGACTACTGGTGGGGTGCTAGCTAGTTTTGGTATGTTGGCTGATGTGGTTTTGTCCGAACCCAACACCTGCATTGCATTTGCAGGTCCAAGAGTAATTGAAGCAGTATTGAATGAAAAAGTACCCGAAGGGTCACAAGAGGCGGAACCCCTAATGGAAAAGGGTATGCTCGATGGAATCATAGAGCGTAAGCAGTTAAAGCATTGTGTGATTTGTTTATTAGATTTTCACGGTTTATATTCTTTTCTTTACGGAAATTCCCACGATTAATATTTCTATTAATACGATAAAAAAAAAGAACTTCGGAAAAATGAAGCAAGGCAAGGAGCGTTAAATTCTCTTTGCCTTGCGTATCTATATATAATGTATAATTTTGAATTTATAATTCAAAAGTCTTTCTATATCTTTCGGGTCTCGAGAATCCTCATTTTTATTAAGAATCTTTGTTGGTGGATTGCATTCTAAGATAAGACCTTTTCTCGAATGGGTAATGGTAAAAAACTCTTTCTTTAGAAAATGAATTTATTAAATTCAAATTAGAAGCCAAGAACAAGGCCAAGAACAAGAGAAGAAGGATATAATAAAAGAAGATCACTAAGAAAAATAACGAACGAAAGTGGATTATTATACATAAATTTCGTGTAGAAATATGACAAAATCCTTTCTTTTATTTAGTTCCTCATTACTTGCACTTAATTCTATTATAAATACCCACTTAGCTATCTTTAATATACGAAATGCGAATTCAAATTATTCTAAGATTAAGGTATCCTTATAACATAACAATATAACAATAACAGGTGCAAATATTCAATCCAGGTAGTCCATTCTATGACAACTCTGAATAACTTACCTTCCATTTTAGTTCCTTTAGTAGGCTTAGTATTTCCGGCATTTTCAATAGCTTCTTTATTTCTTCATGTTCAAAAAAACAAGATTTTTTAGATTCGATGGGACCAAATCTTTTCTATTTTTTTTTAATTCAGGACTTAGATAACATAGCTATTCTATTTAGTAGAATATGATACAACAGACGGCCCGGCCCCCCCGCACGGAAATGGCAGAAGTCTTGTGCATGTGCAAAGATGCTATATCGGTAAATGAATTATAGTTTTTTTTAATAGACAAAGAAAGTCAAATAAAATGGATTTAGGCCATTCTTCTAATAAAAAAAAATGAAGCCGAGTCTAGTATGAGTTGTCGATCTGAAAATATATGGATAGAACTTATAGCGGGGTCTCGAAAAACAAGCAATTTTTTCTGGGCTTTTATCCTTTTTTTGGGTTCATTAGGATTCTTACTGGTTGGAGCTTCCAGTTATCTTGGCAGAAATTTGATATCTTTTTGTTCGTCTCAGCAAATTCTTTTTTTCCCCCAAGGGGTCGTGATGGCTTTCTATGGAATTGCAGGTCTCTTTATTAGCTCCTATTTGTGGTGCACAATTTCATGGAATGTAGGCAGTGGGTATGATCAATTCGATAGAAAAGAAGGAATAGTGTGTATTTTTCGTTGGGGATTCCCTGGAAGAAATCGTCGGATCTTCCTACGATTCCTTATGAAAGATATTCAGTCTATCAGAATAGAAGCTAGAGAGGGTTTTTCTGTTCGTCGTATCCTTTATATGGAAATACGGGGCCAGGGGGCCCTTCCCTTGATCCGTACTGATGAGAATTTGACTCCACGCGAAATTGAGCAAAAGGCTGCTGAATTAGCCTACTTCTTGCGTGTACCGATCGAAGTCTTTTGACTTTTGAAATGAACCGAAGCGAAGAAATCGAAGAAATGCTTTCGTCAGCAGAGAAGACAAGGTATGGATGCTCTTTTCTTTAGAAATCTTTTTTCTATAACCTAATTGAATAACCGAAGGTTCTTCAAAGCAAAAGAAAAGGTCCATTCGAGTCAAAGCAAGACGTATATGAAACACCAATCAAATCGTAACGAAACCTCTTTTGTACCCAAAAATCAAAAGGGTTTCTATGCGTATGTAGCGTATGTAAATTTACACTCAACTAAATAACATAATAACAAAAGAGGTAAGGAATCTAAAATTTTTGATTTCAAAATATTTTCTATTTTGATAGAAAAGAAAGGCAGTTTTTTTTTTGTCTACAAACTTTCCTTTAACTTTAATAAATAATTGAATAAATAATATTTCTTGAATAAGATTTCTTTCTTGAAGTTGTTCTTTTGGATATTCATCGAAAGAAGGCAATTGCTTCGAATTTGCTCAATTGAAACATGTCGAAACAGTATTTTTAAACTTCCAAATTTACGGATGAAAAAAAAAAAAACACCCACTCCCTTTCTATACCTTACATCTATAGTATTTTTACCCTGGTGGATCTCTCTGTTATTTACTAAAAGCCTAGAATCTTCGGTTACTAATTGGTGGAATATCAGGCAATCCGAACCCTTTGTGGATGAGATTCAAGAAAAAGGTAAAAAAAGTCTGATAGAAAAATTCATAGAATTAGAGGAACTCCTTCTCTTGGACGAAATGTTAAAGGAATGCCCGGAAGTAGATCTACAAAAGTTTCGTATAGGAATCCACAAGGAAACGGTCCAATTAATGAAGATACACAATGAGGATCAGATCCATACGATTTTGCACTTATTGCAAAATATAATCTATTTCGTTATTCTAAGCGGTTATTCTATTCTGGGTAAGGAACAACTCGTTATTCTTAACTCTTGGTTTCAAGAATTCTTATATAATTTAAGCGACACAATAAAAGCTCTTTGCCTTGTTTTTTTAAGTGATGTTTTTTTCGGATATCATTCGAAACCCATTTGGGAATTCATAATTGTCTATGTCAGCAAAAGTTTTGGATATGATAATAACGATAGAATCATATCTTTGTTTAGTTGTATTTTGCCATGCTTTTTCGATACAGTCTGGAAATATCTGTTCTTCCGTTATTTCAATGGGCTATCCCCGTCACTTTTAGTGATGTATACGTCACTGAAGGAAAGGCCGGAATGAAAAAAGACCGGATCCAACGATACAATTCTCATTTTGATTGCTTTGTACACTACACAAAGCCAAGCCGTACTTACCCCTTATACCCTTCCGGCAGTCCTATACTATATTGCAGTCAAACTTTTTTTTGTGGAATCGGAGGGGGGACTATACTAGTAACCCACCACATTTTATTGTAGAAATTTTGAGATCAATGATTGGACCATGCAAACTAGAAAGACCCTCTCTTCGATAACGAAAGAGATTACTCGATCCATTTCGGTATTGCTCATGCTATATATAATAACTCAGGCATCTGTTTCAAATGCATATCCCATTTTTGCGCAGCAAGGTTATGAAAATCCACGAGAAGCAACTGGGCGTATTGTATGCGCGAATTGCCATTTAGCTAATAAGCCTGTAGATATTGAGGTTCCACAAACGGTACTTCCTGATACTGTATTTGAAGCAGTTGTTCGAATTCCTTATGATATGCAACTGAAACAAGTTCTTGCTAATGGCAAAAGGGGTCCTTTAAATGTGGGAGCTGTTCTTATTTTACCCGAGGGATTCGAACTAGCCCCTCCTGATCGTATTTCGCCCGAGATGAAAGCAAGAATAGGCAATCTGCCTTTTCAGAGCTATCGCCCCGCTAAAAAAAACATTCTTGTCATAGGCCCTGTTCCTGGTCAAAAATATAGTGAAATCATTTTTCCTATTCTTTCTCCGGACCCCTCTACTAATAAGGGTGTTCACTTCTTAAAATATCCAATATATGTAGGCGGGAACAGGGGAAGGGGTCAGATTTATCCTGACGGGAGCAAGAGTAACAATACGGTTTATAATGCTACAGCAGCAGGTATAGTAAGCACAATCATACGAAAAGAAAAGGGAGGGTACGAAATAACCATAGCGGATACATCGGACGGACGTCAAGTGGTTGATATTATCCCCCCAGGACCTGAACTTCTTGTTTCGGAGGGCGAGTCTATCAAAGTTGATCAACCATTAACAAGTAATCCTAATGTGGGGGGGTTTGGTCAGGGGGATGCAGAAATAGTACTTCAAGACTCATTACGTGTTCAAGGCCTTTTGTGCTTCTTGGCATCTGTTATTTTGGCACAAATTTTTTTGGTTCTTAAAAAGAAGCAGTTTGAGAAAGTTCAATTGTCCGAAATGAATTTTTAGATCCGCACGCAGAGCTATCAACATTTAATTCAATTTATAAAAAGAATCCAATTCTTATTGGCAATTCTCGTATGATTTGATTCCAAAAATTATCAATTATGAGATAACAAAGTCTTTTGCTTCTCTCTATTCTTTTTATACCAGATGTCGTGGATTACTTGTACTACATTCCTAGCCATAGTCTATATATTGTGAAGAAGGCCTTTTGACTCCCCCCCCACTAGCTCTTTTTCAATCCACCCAATTAGACCACCAAATTAGAGCATTGAGGCTATATCGGTATTGTCAGATTTCAATGTCATAGAGTGCAGCAAAAGTGAGTTTTCTATTTTCTATTAATATCTAATAATAGAATAGAACAATATTGGACTAAATACTAAGCACTAAATAAAAGATAACTAGAAGTAAGTGGCGAATCGAAAGCAAAGGATAAATGAGGGGAGAAAGGGATTCCAGGAGGATTGGATTGTTGGTCTTCCTCTTTCTCGTTTTAGGAACAAGAAAAGGCTTCTTCCACAGCCGCTCCTTGTGTCGGAATAATAAGAGTTTGGAATCCCCTCCACCAAAGATTCTATTCTTTGTTTTGATCTTTTCTCGGTTTATTATAACTTATTTTTGTTTTCGATTCATTTCGTATACATCATTTCGTATACATATTCATTTCGTATACATTATTTCGTATACATATATAATAAGTAGTGGAAAAACAAAAAAAGAGAGAGTATAGGTTTATTGAGCAAGCAGTCAAACTTCTTCAATGAACTTCTCTTCTAAAAAACTCGAAAACTTAACGAGATACTAAAAGAATAGAATATTCTATTATAGCAATAAGGGTCTATTCGTATAGAAAGCAAAAGAAGTTCTATGATCGCTGATCTAATCTAAGGGTTAAAGTGTGCCATCCAGTATTCAATATTAAATCGAGTGATTTCCTCTTTTTTTGAAGAAAGTCTCCATAGATATTGTCGAGGAACGGATGTTTTGAATCACTTAATCAGGGTTGTTTTTCAAAAGGATCCTCGGATAAAGAATAGAATGGCGCTTTTTGAGCCGAAAGGGTGATCCGTTTTTTTCGCAAAAATGCAAAGATATTATTATTATGATAATTAAGAACTCGCCAGGACCCTCCCCCTCGAATCAGACAAAGAAAGAAGGGATAGGTCCAGTAAGTTCTTATGCTTTCATGTCTACAAAGAACTCAGTTCATCCGATTACTACAAGGATGAACCCAACCCGGAGTATGAACCATAAAAGAAAATGCCTATTAAACCGATCACAGGAATACCAGCTACAGTACCTATTATCCAAAGAGGAATCCTTCCAGTAGTATCGGCCATTTCTAACGCCTTCCTCCACATTTCGTCAAATGGTCATACTAGAGACAGAAACAGTCAAAGATAATTATATTATGGGATGAGATGCTTCCTAATGGGATAAGATAATTAATTCCTATTATGCTTCGGAATTTTTTATTCTAGTATTCTAGTATACTTTTTTTTTTTCTCTTAATTGAAAAAATAATTGGAAAATAAAACAGCAAGTACAAAAATGAGTAATAATCCCCAGTAAAGACTGGTACGATTCAATTCAACATTTTGTTCGTTCGGGTTT